ATTCCAATATCTTCTTGTCATTTCTCCCCCCCACTTCCGCTTTTTTTTTTTCAAAAAAAAAAGCGACGAGGTTGCCCTGAACTAAATAATTGTTCCGATGGAACCTTTTCTTCTACCGAAGATTGTACGTGTCGATGTCGATACACGATCCAAAACCCTACCCTCTATTCGTTATTATCTTTATTTCGATTACCACATAAAATGACCATAAATAAAGAGTTTTTTTTTTCTTAAAATTCAAAAAGTATGAATCCACTTTTAGGAATCATTAAATGCTGTAAATGATTGTTCTGATGGATCATGAAATTTCTTTGAAATGGAAGAATCAAATAATTCTCTGTGGTGGAACAAAATATCTCTGATTTCCCCTTCGAAAAAATTCTTCTTTTTGGTTTTCAAAGGAATGTTCTTATGTTGCCTTGAACGATGCACTAATCCTTTGAATCCGGTACCAACGGGTATCATTCCCCCTATAACAACGTTCTCTTTTAGGCCTTTCAACCAATCGATACGGCCCCGGAGAGCAGCTTTGGCTAAAACTCGAGCAGTTTCTTGAAAACTCGCTTCCGATATGAAACTTTGAGTATTCAAAGATGCCCTTGTTATTCCCAATAGGATGGCGCGGTAACAGATCGATTCTTCCAAAGCGCGCCCCGTTCGCGCCGCTCGCAACAATCCAATTAGTTCTCCAGGTAAAAAAACATTAGACATTCCATCCTCTGAAACCAACACCTTTGATGTTATTTGGCGTACAATAATTTCTATGTGCCTATTATGGATTTGCACCCCCTGGGATCGATAAACCTTTTGGATCTTATTAACCAAAGATATACGACTTTGCACTATAGTTAGCTCAGCCCCAATCAAGGATCCCCAAGGAATTCCAAGAATTTTTTTTATATGCTCGTTCCAACCCTCAATTCTTTTTTCTAGGTTCATCGATATTGAATCAATTGAACGCATTTCTAACACTTGTTCCACTTTTGGAAGACCCTGGGTTATATCACCGGATCTCGATTTTTCATATATAAATGTAACTAATGTACCTCCTTTGTAAAGGATTTCTCCATAATGACCATGAACAGTTGCTCCTGGAGTGGCCAAATAAGGCTTGGCGGATCTTATTACTACAGAATCCACTTGAACAATCAAAACTTGACCCGATTTGAGATGGGGTCCATTTTTGGCTATACGTACATTTTCACAAATAAACTGTCCAAGACTAATTATTGTGGATCTTTCTTCCAAATCATTATGATGGAGAAAATACCAATTCAAATTGAATGAATTCAAAACGATGTTACTGCATGAATCGGGATTCCAAATTATCCCATTTTCATCCATTAAATAATAGTTAATTACTTGAAAAGTCTGTTTTAAATTTTCAAGTTGCAAATATTTAGTTACCAAAATAGGATTATGAGTTATTAAATAGTAAAATGAATAAAAATTCACAAATTGAAGGACTGTTCCTAAAGGGCCAATCAAATTCCTAATTTTAATTATAGGATCTTTTTTAATTGATTCTTTTATCCCATTGTGATATTTTCCAGCGTTGAATGGACCCATTCGGAAACAATTAGATGATGACAAAATTATCAAAGATGGGCATTCCTTATTTTTATTTAATAACGTGCGAATAGTTCCTTGATTTTGGCTAAATGATTGTTGCATTTTTGTCTTGGAATAAAAGGGATTGCTATTGGTGTGATCTGACACATTATCTGAATCTGAGATCAATCCTGAGCCGGAGGGATCATTCCTTTTTCTGAGATACGAAATAGGGAATTTCACTAAGTCAATTCTTAGGAAATCTCGAATCAGACCATTTGTACTTACTTCAACAAAGGAAGTATGAGCCTCTTCTATAGAAGAACTTTTTTTGTCTTGGTCCCAATTCAAAATTAAACAAGTCCGAACTAATTGAATACTTGTATCAGAAATTCCCCGAATTGGTTTGCCATTTCTGTAAACAATATAATTGACAACTCGAAGTTGCATATTATCCCTTTCTTGTAACAGATCCGGGGGGAAGAGTGGTGCTAAATTTATACTGTCCGATATTTCATATGTCACTACGGGTCGAACTAAAACAAAATACTTTTTCTTAGTAGGTGTGATCCGTTGGACATAGATCCAATTTTTCAATTTTTTGGATTCCTTAGAATTTGTTTTTCCTGTTCCTGGGGGTATCAAGATGCCACTGTATCGGGATATCTTATCTGTCTCTCCAGGAAAATGGATATCTCCAGAAAAGATTTTCAGTTCAATCCTTTTTTTTTTTCTCTCCACTCGGACTAATCCGCCCACTCGGCTTCTTGTATTTAAAGCGATTCGTGTATCTACTCCAATCAGACTATTGTTCCGTACCATTATCGAAGAAGATTCAGGTAAAATATGCACTTCTTCGGGAATGAAAAAAAATCGATTTAGTTTCATTTGGTATTTTTGGTTAAATTCTTTGATTCCTCGATACTCAATCAAATCCTCTTTTTTAACG